AGTGTGATAGATTCGCCCTCTGAAACAAGAAGTTCCGGTCCTGGAGGGATAATATCAACCACTTGACGCCCATCCGATGCATCCACTATGGTTATCTCATATCCTCTTTTTTCTTTTCGTATTATTTTGCTTACTATACCTGCTGTTGTAGCATTATAAACATTATTATTACTCTTACTCCCGTCGGGATAAATCTGACCCCTCCCCCTGTTCCCGCCTACGTATATGGGATATTTTAAGAAGTGAACATCTTTCTTAGTAGCGGGGTCGGGGGAAAGAATAGGAAAGGTGATTTCACTATATTTCTGACCAGGAACAGGACCTATCACAAGAATATTTTTTTTAGTGGGACGATAGCTCTGAAAAGACAGATTGCCTATCTTTTCTTTAATCTCGGGAGAAATACGATCGGGGGGGGCTAATTCAAACCCTTCGGGTAAAATAAGAACAGCCCCCACATTCAAAGCGCCCTTCTTACCATTCGCAAGAACTTGTTTCAGTTGCATATCATAAGGAATTCGAACAACTGCTTCAAATACAGTATCAGGAAGTACCGCTTGTGGAACCTCGATATCCACGGGTTTATTAGCTAAATGGCAGTTGGCACAGACAATACGGCCGGTCGCTTCTCGTGGATTTTCATAACCTTGCTGTGCAAAAATGGGATATGCGTTTGAAACGGGTGCCCAAGTTATTATATATATCATGAGTGATACGGAAATAGATCGAGTAATCTCTTCCTTTATCGAAGAAAAAAAGGTATTTCTAGTTTGCATGGTCCAATCATTGAGCCCAAAAATTTCTACAATAAAATTTGGTAGGTCCCTAGTATAGTTCCCTATCCATGATTCTGCTATTTACTGAAATAATGTTACTCGAATATAGGAGGCATCCTTCAGGATGGGTAGAAGGAATAAGTACAAGGACTTATGTACAAAGTAACAAACATTAGATTTTTCAGTCATTCATTGAATGATAAATCACTACAAGTGAGGGAGATACACGGTTTAAATAACGGAAGATCCAATATTTTAAAATTGTGTCAAGAATGACTGGAAAAGTGGAAACAAGACCGGATATAATTTGATCGTTATGATAAAATCCAAAATCTTTGTAGACAGAACCAATCATTAGTTCCCAACCATGGGGCGAATGGAATCCTATACATAAATCAGTTAATAAAAGAATAGAAAAAGCTTTTATTGTGTCGCTTAAGTTATATAGGAACTCTTGAACCCAAGAGTTAAGAATAACAAGTTCTTCGTTACCAAGAATAGAATAACCACTTAGAATAACGAAACAGATTATATTTGTCGAGAAGTGCAAAATCGTATGGATACGATCCTCGTTGTGCATTTTGATCAATTGGATCGTTTGTTTGTAGATTCCGATACGAAGCTTTTGTAGATGTGTTTCTGGGTATTCCTTTAGCATTTCGTCCAAGAGAAAGAGTTCCTCTAATTCTATAACTTTTTTTATAATACTCTTTTCTTGAATATCATTCAAAAAATTTTCGGATTGCCCGGTATTCCACCAATTAGTAACCCAAGATTCTAGGCTTTTATTAAATGAAAGAGAGATCCACCAGGGCAAAAATACTATAGATGCAAGATATAGAAGGGGAATGAATGTTTTCTTTTTTGCCATTTTTTCGTCTTTGATTTTTTAATGAACTCACTTCATTCGTTAACTCTATACACTACTAATATTTATATCAAACATAAGTTCTATTACAAGTCATATGGATACTATTATGAATCCATTCCCTGTTTTTTAGTTTTTGATTTGTGATTCATTGGTTAGTCCTTGAATTTCTAAATAATACAGAAAGAAAATAACAAAGAGTCCACTTTTGTGACTGTGGAGTGGATTTACATACGTACTGAAGAAATTTGAGTATTCTGAAGAAATTCCAGTTAAGTAATACTATTACTATGGTCTAGAAAAAAGGGTATTCTTTCATTTCCGTTTTATCCCTCTTGCTACGAACTAAGAAAGCATTCATTCTGAACTTCATTTTTCAAAAAAGAATACTTACTTCATTCAATTGGTACACGCAAGAAATAGGCCAATTCGGCAGCCCTTTGCTCAATTTCTCGTGGGGTCAGATTCTTCTCGGTACGAGTCAAGGGAATGGCCCCTTGGCCTCTGATTTCCATATAAAGGACACGACGTGCATAAATACCCTCTTTAACTTCTATTCTGATGGACTGAATGTCTTTCATAAGGAATCGGAGGAAGATTCGACGATTTTTTCCAGGAAACCCCCAACGAAAAATACACACTATTCCTTCTTTTCTATCGAATCGATCATAACCGCTACCTACATTCCACAAAATTGTGCACCACAAATAGGAGCTAATAAAGAGACCTGCGATCCCATAGAAAGACATCACGATCCCCTGTGGAAAAAAAATTATTTGCTGAGACGGAAATAAAGATATCAAATCCCTACCAAGATAACTGGAAGTTCCAACCAATAAAAACACTAATGAACCTAAAAAAAGGATAAAGGCCCAGCAGAAGTTGCTGATTTTTCGAGATCCTCTTATAAATTCTATCCATATACGTTCTGATCGCCAACTCATACTAGATCTCGTTGCATTTTATTGGAATTGATAGAATAACAAAAATACATTTTACTTTTTTTTATTTCCGAAATAACTCTAATCAACAAGCACTATTTTGATGTGAACCTTTACTTTAGGAGTAATTCATCGAATTGCTTAGATCTTAATAACATCACCTTTATATGATTCCCTATAGATACCTACATACATATAGATAGATATATTGACTTTACATCTCAAACATTCGTCGCCACCCATCCCGATCTATTATATATTTTCCATTTTCAAATACTTATAATTCATTTACTCAGATATCATGTTTACGCATGTTTAATCGCATATGTTCCTAGTAAGCCACATGTTAGACTCTAGTCTACTAAATAGATAGCTGTGTTATAGTCAAAGTCTAAGTTTTGAAAAAAAAAAAATAGACGAGATTTGACACCATCGTATTTAAAAAATCTTGTTTTTTTGAACATGAAGAGATAAAGAAGCCATTGCAATTGCCGGAAATACTAGGCCCACTAAAGGCACAAAAATGGAGGGTAAGTTGGTGAGAGTTGTCATAGAAAGGATACCTCGACTTAATATTTGTACCTGTTATTTATTGTTATATTAATTGTTATATTAATATTTTTACCTGTTATTGATTGTTATAAAAGGTATCTTATAATTATTATAATTCATATATAATTATACTAAGTAATATCTACGTGAATATATATATAGAAAAGGAATGAGGAATGTCGAATTAAATAAATAGACTTACTCATCTTTCGACATGAAATATATGTATCATAATACACTTTTGTATTATTTTATTTATTATCTTTATCTTGTCTTATAATTTGGATTTAATAAAATTTAATAAAGATTTTCTTACAAATTACCCCAAAATTCGTTATAATCCGATCCAACAACAGGGATTCTTAGTAAAACTAGGGATCCTCGAGAGATGTAGAAAGATGCAAGACTCTATGCCGATATTTGCTATAGTTGAATTATATATACACATCTAATGTAACAAGGGAGCATGAAATTTATTTTATTCCTTTTTCGGAAGAAATAATTCGCTTTTTTATTTTGTTTGATGGGGGTTCCTAATTACTAATCAGGAATATTGGTAAAAAAATTTCTCCGCATGATTCTTTCTACAATTAAATCTTATGTTACCAAAAAAAAAAATCCATTCTTCGGATTTTTACTTTGATTCCTATAAACTAAATAACTACTTGTTCGTCACAAAAAAAATAATTCTTTTAAGTAAGGCTTTAATTTTTATTCGAGGGAAGGAAAGCGTGGAGCTGAAATAACTCACTCAAAACACCCTTTAAAGGATTACGTGGTACGATTAGATCGAATAAGCCCTTATGGAATAAATATTCAGCCGCCTGTGAACCCTCAGGGACTGTCTTATTCAATGTTTGTTCAATTACTCTTTTACCCGCAAATGCGATGTAGGCATTGGGTTCGGCAATAATGATATCCCCCAACATACCAAAACTAGCTGTCACCCCACCAGTAGTAGGAGATGTAAGGATTGATACATAGAATAATTTTTGATTTGATTGATAATCATATAAAGCGGAAGATATTTTTGCCATTTGCATCAAGCTCAAACTTCCTTCTTGCATGCGTGCTCCTCCAGAAGCACACACTAAAATAAGAGGTAAAATTTTATTGGTAGCATACTCGATCAAACGGGTGATTTTCTCGCCTACTACAGATCCCATACTACCCCCCATAAACTGAAAATCCATAACCCCAATTGCTACGGGAATACCATTTAATTTACCTGTGCCTGTTTGAATAGCCTCAGTTAATCCTGTCTTTCTTTGATAAGAATCAATACGATCTTTATAAGGTTCCTCCTCCGAATGAAATTCAATGGGATCCAAAGAGACCATGTCTTCATCCATAGGGTCCCAAGTACCCGGATCAATCGAAAGTTCGATTCTATCCGAACTACTCATTTTCAAATGGTATCCACATTGTTCACAAATATTCATTTTTGATTTCAATAATTTCTTATAATTTAATCCATAACAATTTTCGCATTGAACCCACAAATGCCTGTATTTTTGAGTTAGATCTAGATCATTAGAACTTTCTGTTCTAGTTAAATCACTTCCATCCGTGCTAGTTCTTATACAGGAACTCTCACTTTCACTACTATTTCCACCTTCACCACAAATGTAACTATAAATGTAACTGTCACTGTAATTGTGACTACCACTTAAAATGTAACTATCAATACAGATTTGAGCCCGAAGATAACTGTCAATGCAACTATTAATGTTATTATTCCAACTATATTTAGTATCATACATGTAACGATCATAGTGGGAATTATCACTGTTAGATACATTTTTTTGATAAATTGAGTTATGAAAACTATAAAAAGAACTTTCTAGTTCACTTACAAAAGAA